TAAAAACGAGTTAAGGTGGATTGTCCCACACTAGCGCTTCCGCGCAATAATTCTACTAAAGGCGATCCTATTACAGGAATAGCCTCAGGTACACCTGTTACAATTTTCACCGCCCAATAACCAATTTGGTCCCGAGGTAAGGAATAACCAGTTACGCCAAAAGATGCGGTCAATACTCCCAGAACCACACCTGTAACCCAAGTCAATTCGCGGGGTTTTTTAAATCCACCAGTGAGATACACACGAAAAACATGTAGAATCATCATTAGGACCATCATACTTGCTGACCATCGATGAACTGATCGGATTAACCAACCAAAGTTCGCTTCCGTCATTATGTATTGAACAGAGGCAAAAGCTTCAGTAACGGTCGGACGATAGTAAAAAGTCATAGCAAACCCCGTAGCTACTTGTACTAAAAAACAAGTAAGAGTAATTCCCCCTAAACAATAAAATATATTGACATGGGGAGGAACATATTTACTAGTTATATCATCCGCAATCGCCTGAATCTCAAGACGTTCTTCGAACCAATCATAGACTTTATTGAGATAGGTGAAAATCCCCCCCTTAGAACCGTATATGAAACTTTCATCTCGTACAGCTCAAGCAAAAACACCTAATAAAAAAGAATAGTCAGAAATGGAATAGAAAGTTTGAAACTTCTTAATCTCCCATTCAATCTTCTCTATTATAAAAGCTCTTCTTTGTGGTGATAATACCAAAATATCAAGTTGGCTCAACCGTCTTTATTTTGATTCTTACGGGCCTCTTGAATCTTCTCTTTACCTATTTCTTTTTATTTAAATTTAATTTGTTTTTGTCTCTAATTAAGGCTTTTTCCTTTCTTTATTAGTGATTTAATAGGAATTCTCTTGTTAAGACCCTATGAATTGATTAAAACCTCAGATTCATACTCGAACCACGACGATTTAATAAAAAATCCTAAGCTAACCCAAGGATTCTCTGAGTAAGAACCCTCGGTTGATCTTGGTTGATCACGTATTTCATGAATTAGATAAAATGACTAAAAAAAAAAGAAAGATTTTTCTTTTTTCAAACAGGTTGCATTTTTTTTGCCGCCGGATACGAGGTCAAATATTCAGTATGAATCATAGTTCAACTATTTCTTAATCTAGTTCGTGTTCCAGATATTTGAACAAATATCCGACGAAGTAGAACCATCTTTATCAAGGTGACAGATCTAGCCTCTGTACTATCAATAGAATCAATTATAACAAGTCACACACTCATATTCCGGAAATACAGAAAGAAATAAATTCCACGATCGAACTACCAAAATAGAATAAGCCCTTAAATTGAGTTCTAACTTATTTATTTTTTATTCAAAAAGCTAGGACTTTGTTATTCTTATAGATTTAATTCATTGAAATTCCATCCAATAAAACGGAAGAATTATAAATCTCCAAAATAATAGATAGAAATACCGCAAATAGAGCCATTGCGACACCCATCAATGGAGTCGTTCCCCACCCGGGAGCTACTTTACCATATTCCGAATTCAATGGTTTTAATAAACTCCCTACAGTAGTTCGTCTTGGACCCGATCTAGAACTGTTCTCAACAGTTTGTGTAGCCATAAATCCTATTCTATTCATTGAGATCTGTTGACTTTGTATACGATTCCGTTGTAAATAAACGATCTTATGATAGATACGTTGGGGTCTTGAAATTATATAATCATAATGGAAACAGCAACCCTAGTCGCCATTTTTATATCTGGTTTACTTGTAAGTTTTACCGGGTACGCCTTATATACCGCTTTTGGGCAACCTTCTCAACAACTAAGAGATCCATTCGAGGAACACGGGGACTAGTTGAAGTAATGAGCCTCCCAGCATTGGGAGGCTCATTACTTCAATTGAGATAATGAAAAATCATTTTACCTTTTTAGTTGGAACTTTAGGTGTTTCTCGAAAAAAAATAGCGAAAAAAATGATCCCTAGAGTCGAGACTAAAAGGAATGTATAAACCAATGCTTCCATAAATTTGATCGTGGTTTACAATTATAGCTTTCCTACTTGTTCGTTTTTTTTTTTTTCATTTTATTTTTGGGAATCATCTTGAAAGAGCAAAAAAAAAAAGCGGTGATTCAAATTCACTCCGGTACTCTATGTAAAATCCCCCCTAAAATAGAGGGGAAAAATGCCAAAGCGGTCTTGTATCAGACTGCCTGTCTTCTTGTAGTTGGATCCCCAAGTTTTTGGAATGCTCCAAACTCTACTTGAGCATCCAAATCTGGGTCAATGCCGGCAAAAACATCTCTGAACAAGGTTCTAGCACCATGCCAAATGTGTCCGAAGAAGAAGAGCAAAGCAAACGAAGCATGCCCAAAAGTAAACCAACCCCTTGGACTGCTACGAAAAACACCATCGGATTTCAAAGTTGCGCGATCTAATTCAAAAATTTCACCCAATTGAGCACGTCTAGCATATTTTTTCACAGTAGCAGGATCACTATAACTGACTCCATTAAGTTCGCCGCCATAAAACTCAACGGTTACACCTACTTGTTCAACACTATACTTGGATTCTGCCCTTCGAAAAGGTACATCCGCTCTAACAATCCCGTCGCCGTCTACCAAAACGACTGGAAATGTTTCAAAAAAAGTGGGCATACGACGTACAAAAAGCTCACGCCCTTCTTTATCTCTAAAGATAGGATGTCCTAACCATCCTACCGCTATTCCATCTCCGTTATCCATTGAGCCTGCCCTAAATAATCCTCCTTTTGCCGGATTATTGCCGATATAATCATAAAAAGCTAATTTTTCAGGAATTTTAGACCAGACTTCTGATAAACTTTGATTTTCGGCTAGCCCGGCGCTAACTCTTCGATATATCTCTTGCTGGAAATAACCCTGATCCCATTGATAACGAGTGGGACCAAACAATTCGATGGGAGTAGTTGCTGAACCATACCACATAGTTCCAGCAACAACAAAAGCTGCAAAAAAGACAGCCGCGATACTACTGGAGAGTACAGTTTCAATATTTCCCATACGTAACCCTTTGTATAGACGTTGTGGCGGTCGAACGCTAAGATGGAATAGACCCGCTAATATGCCCAGTGTACCTGCTGCAATATGATGAGAAGCTATTCCTCCCGGAACAAAAGGATCAAAACCTTCCACGCCCCACGACGGATTTACAGGCTGTACTCTTCCCGTCAGTCCATAAGGATCGGACACCCATATTCCAGGGCCGTACAGACCTGTTACATGAAATGCACCAAAACCAAAGCAAGCCACCCCGGAGAGAAATAAATGAATTCCAAAGATCTTGGGCAAATCCAAAGAGGGTTTTCCTGTACGTTCATCAGAAAATATTTCTAGATCCCAATAGACCCAATGCCAGATAGCTGCCAAAAAGCATAAGCCAGAAAACACAATATGTGCCCCAGCTACACCTTCATAACTCCAAATCCCCGGATTCGTTACAGTTCCGCCTGTGATACTCCAACCCCCCCACGAATTGGTTATTCCTAAACGAGTCATGAAGGGTATAACGAACATACCCTGTCTCCACATCGGATCAAGAATAGGGTCAGAAGGATCAAAAACTGCTAATTCATACAAAGCCATCGAGCCCGCCCAACCAGCAACCAGAGCTGTATGCATTATATGAACGGAAAGCAACCGGCCGGGATCATTCAATACAACGGTATGAACACGATACCAAGGCAAACCCATGGAAAATACCCCTTCATCGAAGAAAAATAGACACTACGTAACTTTATTGCATTGGAAAGGTTATACTATGACTATCCTATAGACTTCCCCTGTTCAGTAGATTACTTCCTAACAAGGGTTAGGATTCTATTCGTAATAATGGAAGAATTCGGTTCGTAAGAACAAAGAGAAGCAGATTTATTCTATACTCGATAAGTACCAATATGCAATGGTGGATTGATACCATTTTCTATGAGTAAATGTGTCCATCCTTCATTTATCATTAGAAGGATCTATTCGTAAAAATGTTCCTTTATTTATTTTGTATTTCTTTCTAAATTCTAAATTTTTCTAATCTAGGGATAAAATAAATATGATAAAGTCAATATTATAAAGACAATAAAACCATATTGTTACGTTTCCACATCAAAGTGAAATATAGTATTTAATTCCTTTTTTCTTTCAATCCATGCCTATTGGTGTTCCAAAAGTACCCTTCCGAAGTCCTGGAGAGGAAGATGCATCTTGGGTTGACGTATAGTGCGACTTGTCAGATATATTGGGTCATATGGAATTTCCCCATTCTCTCCCCCGACCGAGATATCCTCTGTTTCGCCCAAGAAAGATAAATTGAATCATCGAAAAATTGGAGCGTGAACTGCAATTAAATGCATTATTGGGGGGAATTCATAGAATTATATCAATTAGAATAATTTATGGTTGGCTTTGGCTGGACGAAAAAAATGAGGTATCCAGACTCCGTTTAGAAAAACCCAATTGGTAATATATTTATGATTACTACGTGTATCATAAATGATTATTTGTAAAGTCATAACAACAAGAAATGGTGATGGGAAAATTTGTCCTATATGTGCAAATCAAAATCGGGCGGATCTTTACCCGGAGTAGAGCATAAACCTAAAAAGATGAAAGAGGCCCATTCAGGAACAAGAAAATATCATCACGATTTGGATTGAATTTCGATGAAAGAATACATCAATGAGAAGTAAATTCGATAAGTTTATTTACCCCTTTTTTTATATTATCAAAGAAGAAATCAAAATGCATCTTTTTTGAAAAATTGAAGAAAAAGTAAAAAGGTAGAAAAACTCGAAAAATAAAAGAAAGAGGGCTGGAATCTATACATTGATTCTTTTCTTCGCTGTTTTTTTTGAACCGTATGCATCAAAAGGTGCATGTACGGTTCCTAAGGGATACAATTTTACCCTACTCAACCGACTTTATCGAGAAAGATTACTTTTTTTAGGCCAAGAGGTTGATAGCGAGATCTCGAATCAACTTATTGGTCTTATGGTATATCTCAGTATTGAGGATGAGACCAAAGATCTTTATTTGTTTATAAACTCCCCTGGTGGATGGGTAATACCCGGAGTAGCCATTTATGATACTATGCAATTTGTACGACCAGAAGTCCATACAATATGCATGGGATTGGCCGCGTCAATGGGATCTTTTATTCTTGTTGGAGGAGAAATTACCAAACGTCTAGCATTCCCTCACGCTTGGCGCCAATGAAGTTTTTTTATTTGAGAGAAAAAAGAAAACTATGCCTTCGCCATATGAATATTAAGTAATAATAGCATGGCACTTCGAATTCGATATGAATTTTTTTTTTATTTTTTTTTTCAAAAGATTTGATTATGTATCGAGAGAGTAGTATGAGATAAAAGATATTTCCGACTTTCTCTTATCTATCGGAAGTCCAATTCAGCGTCACAAACTTATTTGTTTTCACACCGATGGGCTCTTAACAATATTTAAGTTATAAAAAAAGAGTGCGAAAAAAACCAAATTTTCTTTTTTGGTTAGCTCAAAAAGAAACTTTGGGATTGCTGAATCAAAGACAAAAAAAAGAATCCATTTTAAAATAGAAAGCAGCGGAGCCATCATAGTATTTTTGCACTTCTCCGAAAAAAAAAAAGAAGGGTGGCATTTTGATCGTTTACCCATCTGGGGTTGATAGATTCTATTTTTATCTTTCTTGAACGGGAAAGTAGGGGTTAATTTCATTATAGAGCCGTATGCAATGCATAAAAGATAATGCCCGTACGGTTGTTCAATTCTATCCTTTTTCCTATTTTTCTTTATCTTTCTTTTCTGTTTCTTTCATCACACCAGATAGAACTATTATCAGGGTAATGATCCATCAACCTGCTAGTTCTTTTTATGAAGCACAAACGGGAGAATTTATCCTGGAAGCGGAAGAACTGCTGAAACTACGCGAAACCCTCACAAAGGTTTATGTACAAAGGACGGGCAAACCTTTATGGGTTGTATCTGAAGACATGGAAAGAGATGTTTTTATGTCAGCAACAGAAGCCCGAGCTTATGGAATTGTTGATCTTGTAGCAGTTGAATGAAAAAATGGATTTTGTGCAAATCAGTGATTTGATATTTTATCTATGAGTTGACTATATAAATAGTAAATAAAAAAAATCCGGTTAGGATCAATCTAAACCAGCCCATTATGTATATGACTCAACATGCCAACTATTAAACAACTTATTAGAAATACAAGACAGCCCATTCGAAATGTCACGAAATCACCCGCTCTTCGGGGGTGTCCTCAGCGTCGAGGAACATGTACTAGGGTGTATGTGCGACTCGTTTAGATCATGAGCTGACACAAAAAAGCCAAGAAAACCGCTTCCAGTATGAATGATCAGTACCAGTGAATAGGATAGAATGGAAGAAGGGACTCCATTCACTATCTAAAAATAAGCAAATCTATCCTTCTATTGTGTAGAAAGTTTATGGTTTCCATTGGTGCAAATCCAATCACCTGAATTTAAGATGAGACACAATTTTCCATTGGTAGCAAATGGTTATCCATTAAGCGGAAAAATCTTATTGAAATTCAAAAAAAAAACAGAAAAATGAAGTTATCGCTCGGTCAAGAACGGAGTACGAGGGTCAGCTACCCAGCAAACTTTCATAATTAAATACCGTTACTGTATAGGTGGGTCTCTTTGTGAAAGACCTATTACTGGATAATTCATAGGTAGAGCCAAAGAGTGTGGTGTGAACTATACAAGTTACCAATAACATTGATGAAATATTAAATGAAGCCAAAGGCTCCGGTGTATAGAGAAGACCTCGCCGTTTAAGAAGTAACCATAGAAACGAGGAAACCCACTATTTATTTATTGATTTAATTTCTATTTCTTTTTTTTTTTTGACTAGATTTTTGACACCTAGCAAAAGAAATTTTCCTATTTCTTTCATATTTCGCAGTAAAATACCAAAAAATCGTGGTCGGGAAGGTTATAGTAGCCAAAGCCATTGGAATTTTGATTTTATACATTGGAAAAATCCGTTTGGTTATTAGTTATTAATAGGCCAAGACGGGAAAAATAATAACTGAAAGAAAAAAATCAATTAGTTATTTGTCAAAATTTTATTTATTCAATGACTAGAGTTAAACGCGGATATATAGCCCGAAAACGTAGAACAAAAATTCGTTTATTTGCATCAAGTTTTCGAGGGTCTCATTCAAGACTTACTCGAACGATTACTCAACAGAAAATAAGAGCTTTGGTTTCGGCTCGTCGGGATAGGGATAAGCAAAAGAGAAACTTTCGTCGTTTGTGGATCACTCGGATAAACGCAGTAATTCGAGAAAAGGGAGTATCCTATAGTTATAGTAAATTAATACATGATTTATATAAGAGGCAGTTGCTTCTTAATCGTAAAATACTGGCACAAATAGCTATATCAAATAGGAATTGTCTTTATATGATTTCCAACGAAATCAGAGAAAAAGTGGATTGGAAAGAATACACCGAAATAATTTAAATGGGGTTCCCCGGAGAATGAACTCCGGGAGGGTGGAGTTGGAATCAAAATTACTCTGAGAAATGCGCTTAAAGTAGTCAAAATGAACGAACACGTTCAATAAAAAAATCTTTTTTTCCGATTCGTTTTTTTTTACGACACAGAAATCTGGATTCTCAGATTTGTCAAAAAAACACGAATTCATGTTTGAGTTCGGATTGGAATTCTGATTGAAGTGAACAAAAAACAAGCCTATTTATTTCTGGTTCTAAGACCGGTAGTTCTAGTAGTCGACTCAATTCTTTCAAATTGTTTCTCATTATTGAGAAAAGGTAACAAAGATAAAATACGAGCTTGTTTTATAGCAATAGTAATTAATCGTTGTTGTTTCAAGGTCAATCTATTCACTCGTCTAGATAATATTTTTCCCTGTTCACTAATAAATCGACTAATTAAACTCATGTTTCTATAATCAATTCGATCCCCCGATTGAATCGGGGGCAAACGCCTACGAAAAGATCGCTTGGATTTAAGAAAGGGTCGCTTGGATTTATCCATGGTTTGTTTGTTTAGTTTATTTCTTATCCCGAAAATGCTATTCCTTAATTGTCATTTGAACTCCAAATAGGATTTATTTCAATGCAATATCTTCTAGTTATATTTCAATGTGTTCTATATAATGTCATTTTTCCCCTTTCAAGGATAAGCTTGGTTCAATCTATTTCTTTATTTCCCCATGAATCATATGTTTGTAACAATAGGGACAGAATTTTCGCAATTCTAATCGATTGGGTGTATTGTGCCGGTTCTTTTGAGTAATATATCTGGAAATACCCGTTGATACCTTCTTAACACCGTTTTGTATACAACTGGTACATTCCAAAATGACCGCTACCCGCGCATCTTTCTTCTTGGCCATGAACCTCCCTTGGATTTTTGATTTACTCAACTCTTCTATTTGAATTCGAAATGAAGAAAAAGAAAGGAAGGAAAAAATAGAAGTTATTAACTTGAAATCCAACTCTAAAAGAAAAAGATAAAAATCAATTAAATCAAAGCAAAGCCCAAAGTCATACATAATAAATAATTAAGTAAGACAATGATAATGAGTTCGTTCGAAAATCTATTTAACTCCGAAGGGCAGTTAAAGATCTTGTATTCTTGCCCTAGACCGCGACTTTCCTACTCTACCCCCACGTTTAATTCGAATTTGAGACTGAGTCTCGCAGAGGTTGAATCCACTTTTATTCTTTCTCTTTCGTCCCTTATTCTAAATTAGAAAAAAAGGGAAAAAAGAGAAAATAAGGGGGGATTAGTCACAGATATTTGATTGTATTTCTAATCTTCTTCATTCCTTCCGGTGTCAACAGCTATAATGAAAAAAAGGGGAATGTCAACGCATCGGGGAAAAAACGATTAATCTCTATCAATAGACCTGCTAAAGCCCCGAACCATAGCGTACTTAGTACTGGGGCCACGGAGAGATATGTTTTTAGATCTCGCATTGAAAAACCTCCTTTTTTTGATTTTAATACATAAAGCATATATGATCAGATGCATATGTAATATAGTTAAGGGCTGCTTAGAGTTGTACACGGAATCCCTAATTCCAATTGAAATGTACAACGATCCATAAGATTTCCCCTTCTTATTATTATATGTTAAATATGTTAAAATAGGTTAAATGAGGCCAAAAAAAGACGAAATGGTCAGAAAACTTTGTTTCTCAATGCAGGAACTAGGGATGTGGAAAACAAGACAGGAATTCTCTACAATTACACTGTAGAACAATTGAAGGGATGTGGCGCAGCTTGGTAGCGCGTTTGTTTTGGGTACAAAATGTCACAGGTTCAAATCCTGTCATCCCTACCTATTACTGCCCCTTTGAGCAGTAAGGAGGAATCAACCGAGATCGGTTCAAATTGCGTTGCACGGAATCGTTCATTTTTATGAAACTATAGCATATAAATAAAAGGAAAATGGATTCGTTTTAAAAGAAAGAATCTTTTCTTTACATTCTTTTCTATCCTGATAAGAAAGCGCTCTTAGTTCAGTTCGGTAGAACGCGGGTCTCCAAAACCCGATGTCGTAGGTTCAAATCCTACAGAGCGTGATTTTTTCTTCATAGATCCAATTAAAATGAAATGAATTCAGTCGCTTGGACAACAATTCGAATTTTACCTCCTGTGGATTAAAGAAAGGAGGAGGCCAATCAAATTTGAATTAATCAAAGGTCCAACTGATCACCACGCCTGTATTGTAAATATGCAGTTACGAATAATCCAGCCAAAGTAATAGGAATTAGACCTAACACGATTCCAAATAGAAAAACTTCAATCATTTCAATTTTGTTTTTGAAAAGGAGAAAAAAAGCGGTAATATCTATACCTAAATATTAATTCGAATTGATGTGAATCTCAATGACCAAGAAGTGACAATTGACATGGTAAGTAACTCTAGAATACACAGAATCTCACAGGAGGATTTCCTTTCTAAATCGTTTCTTTTAAATAG